AACATACTACTATAATATGTTCCTTTTTTCCATAGAAATGTGAACGTTCAAGAAAGGCTCCAGAAGACGTTGATCGTAAATAACAGGATTTTTTACGAATAAAAACAAATAAAAATTCGCATTCAGATACATAAGAATTATATAGGAACCAAAATAATCTTTTATTTTCTTTTGAAAAAACATAAATAGTTTTATTATTCTGAATAAAACTATTCAGATTATGATATTTATGTAGAAAGAATCGCAATAAATGTAAAGAGGGAACATCTTGAATCCAGCATTGAAGGGTTTGAACCAAAATTTCCAGATGGATAGGATGGGGTATTAGTATATCTGATACATTATTTAAATGAAATAATTTGTCCTCTAAAAAAGGAAATATTGAATGAATAGATCGTAAATTCTGAGATTTTGGTATTTCTTTTTCTTCTTCTTCGAGGGAAGATACTAATCGTAGCGAGAATGGAATTTCTACAATGACTGAAAAACTTTCTGATACCATTTGAGAATAAAAAAAATGAGAATAAAAAAAATTGGTGTGCCCACCGAATCTATTTTGGTTAGAATCATTGACCGAATAAATAAAAAGATTCTGTTGATACATTCGAGTAATTAAACGTTTTACAAGTACTAAACTAGATTTATTGTCATAACCAATAAATTCTATAGATTCGTAAAAAATCGAACTATTTAAACCATGATCATGAGCAAGTGTGTAAATATACTCCTGCAAGAGAAGCGGATATAGGAAGTGTTGTTGCGGAGATCCATTTTTTTTTAAATACCCTTGTAATTCTTCCATTTACATTTTTCTACAGACACAGGAGGCTTTTTTGGGGTTATCAAATGATACATAGTGCAATATGGTCCGAACAGGGTATACAGGGTATATATATACAGTATAGATATAGTAATAAAAAAAATATACTCCGGAGACCTAGAATCCAATCAACAGGATCCCCTTCCTGTTCTTTTCTATACAATGAGTTTATCCTTCGTTAAAATTACATACAAGAGGGTAAAAAATCCTTTATTTTTGCAACCCGATCGCTCTTTTGATTCTGGAAAAAATTCTATCTCTCTTTACTTTATCAGTATACTGTTTCTTCTACACATCCGTCTCCAATCCATATATGGAAAATAGTTAGGATTAAAAAAAAAAAAAGAATCAATGATTCACTCGCAGAAAAACCCTTTTCCGCACTGGCACTAATCTATTTTTAACATCTAATTAGATCGGGTAATTATTCAAATTAAAGAATATAAGCTCGTTGCTTTTTGTTTTACCAAAATTAGGGCTAAAAGACTCTATCCATTTATTCACTAGACCCAACTGTAAATGCGAATTTATTTTGTCTCCTACCAAAATTGAAAATCATTATGTATACAATTATACAATTAAGTAAGGATAAATAAAAAATTCTATTTTAATAAATATACGACATGCTGTTTTTTCCTTCATTACCTTTTAGGATCAGTCGTGGTCTTATATAGACTCTACCAATAGTCTGGACGAATTTATTGCTTCATCCAAATGTGTAAAAGATCATAGTCGCACTTAAAAGCCGAGTACTCTACCGTTGAGTTAGCAACCCGAATTGTAGATACGATAAAAAAAAAAAATAAAATGGAATGGATCAATCAAAAAATAGGTATGGGGCAGGAATAAACAGATCCATTTTATTTATCTATGATCGAATTATATTTGTTCGGTACGCCATTGTCAATATGAATAGAATGCTGATAAAAAAATTCTAAGTAAATCAAATTAAGGCCTTGTATTGGATTGGCACAATATAAGTAAGAAAATAAATTTGAATGCAAAAATAAATAAAAGCAGGGTAGAGAAAAATTTCGAGTTGATTCAATCAATAGAGGTACAATAACCGAAATTGACCCCGCCGTTGTCGGTAAATAAAATTCCCACAATAACAATAAAAAAGAAATAATAAAATAATAAGTGAGTAAAAAAAGAGCAAACAAATTGTGGAAAAATAATTAAAAAAGATAGATGCTAGTACCCTCTCTTTTTTAATTAAAAGTTAACCTTCTTTAAATAATTCTGCCTTCCTTAAAATATCATGAACAGTTACTGTCGGTTGAGCGCCATTTTCAAGGAAATATAGAATAGCGGGAACATTTGAATAAGTTTGATTCTTTATCGGATCGTAAAAACCTACCTTTCGAAGATCTCTTCCTTCTCTTCGGGATCGAGCATCAATTGCAACGATTCGATAGATGGCTCATCGGGATAGATGTAGATAAACAATGCCCCCCCTAGAAACGTATAGGAGGTTTTATCCTCATACGGCTCGAGAAAAAAATGATTATAATTTCTGTATATAACGGAAAATATCTCCATAAAATAATGAATAAATAATGAATTAGACTATAAATTAAAAGATTAAAGTGGTTTTTTCTTCCTCTTTCCTTACGAAATAACAAAGAGATCTCATTCGTACTCTCATAACTCAAGTTGGGTAATTCTGAGGAAATCCTTAGATATTTATTGAGCCGTCTCTAACCTCTTTTGTTTGTCTCATCTCGAATCAATTTTTATTCTACATTTTGATCCAATTGTTGAGACAATTGAAAATAGTGTTTACTTGTTCCGGAATCCTTTATCTTTGTTTTGTGAAATCATTGGGTTTAGACATTACTTCGGTGATCCTTACTCCTTTCAAAAGGGCAGCAACATACCTTTTGCTTTTTTCTTATTTCTTTCTATAGAAAAAAATACGAGAGATTGATTCCCTTGTGATACACTTTTGATCGAAAGAGTTTTACAAATTCCGACAAATCTTACTTACTTTTTTATTTCAAACTTGTTTGAATTTTAACCCTTTTTAATTTATATATGGAGGATATACTTACAAAGTTGGTTCAACTTATTGATTCTTATTGTCACTAACCCTAGATTCTTCCCCCCAATGAATGAATCAATACTTTCTACTCGAGCTTCATCATGTACTTTTTATTTAGATTCGAACCCAACACAAATTAGGTTCCTAGTAAAACAGAACAAACTATGTCGAGCCAAGAGCATCTTCATTCTTATAGAAAATGGCGGATGTAAGAATCCACAGTCAATCATGTCCTTCAAGTCGCACGTTGCTTTCTACCACATCGTTTCAAACGAAGTTTTACCATAACATTAACATTTCTCTAATTTAATTTCAAACCGATATGGAATTGATTCAATATGAAATCATGAATAGTCATTGGATCAACTGATATATGTATATATATATATAATATATATTATATTATATATGGCCGGCCGGTATAGTTTCTATTTATTATTTTATCTATAACTAGTCTCTATTTTATATCTATAATATTAAATATCTATAATATTAAAATTATAATATTAAAATATTATTTAGATATCTATTAAATATTTAATATTTTCCTTACTTTTTGGAAAAGGCTTACTCAGCAAGGATCACATTTTTAACCCCATATCATATGAATCATATGAATAGAATAAAATACAAAAAAAAATGAGTTTGCTTAAGATTTATTGAAATCTTCAACAGATTGTTCGGGACGGTCAATCATGAAGGATCCCTTTTTTCTCGAACAAAAAAATTATAAATATAAACCTCAAAGAAGGGGGTCCTAATGAATTCCTAATTACAGAATTCAATCTGTTTTTAATCAAATAAACTATTTATTTACTTTAGATTTTGGGGAAAAGATCTTTATTTCCAACTGCGTTTGACACTTGATTCTGTTTGTAAGAAACCAAACAAATTCTTAATAATCATTCTTAGAATTCAGAACGAAAGATTGTTCTCTTTAATAATTTTCTGTTTAATGTTGGATACAATGTGATCCAATCTGCCCTTTCTAGCAGATTGGGTCTGGGACGGAAGGATTCGAACCTCCGAGTAACGGGACCAAAACCCGTTGCCTTACCGCTTGGCCACGCCCCATTTATATTTCTATTCAACACTAATAAATATTAATATAATATTAGTATTGGTTATTGGTCAATTCTAGTATGTAATATATTGTTGCTAGGATTCTATACATGTAGAGATAGAATCAAAAAATTCATTGATCATTACATGGAATTCAATTAAGATATTGCATGAAAGTCTAATTCTTTGTATTCTCGTTTGAGAATTGAAAGAGGGGTTTTTTATTTGGGAGAGTTCAAAGAAAAAGAAGGATTTTTTGGCCCGCCTTTTTCATTTTTACCTTATATTATAAAAATGACTCAATCAAAATCAAATTATCTAATCTACAAGAACGAAATTTTTGTTATGCTTAATATCTTTAGTTTAATTTGTATCTGTCTTAATTATATCTTTTATTCGAGTTCGAATAGTTTTTTCTTCGCCAAATTGCCCGAGGCTTATGCTTTTTTCAATCCACTCATAGACATTATGCCTATCATACCTCTATTCTTTTTTCTCTTAGCCTTTGTTTGGCAAGCTGCTGTAAGTTTTCGATGAAATCTTTAATATTCTCCTAAATTCATGATTAAAAAAAAAAAAAAAACACTTCACTTTTTCAATTTGAGATAGATCATATGTCAAAATAGCATATGCGGTACAAAAAAATAGGTAATCTATTCCCCTTAAAATAAAAAAAAAAATGATCTTATCTTGGAGATTTTGTAATGCTTACTCTCAAACTCTTTGTTTATACAGTAGTGATATTCTTTGTTTCTCTCTTCATCTTCGGATTCTTATCTAATGATCCAGGACGCAATCCTGGACGTGAAGAATAAACATAACATAATACACTTTTAGCTCTTCCTTGTTTTTTTATAAATTCTTTATTCTTATAATTTGATCTATTCCATTAATTATAACTATTTTAATCAAGGAATCCAGATTTTTTAAAATTCGAAAGTCTACAATGATGAGGGATAGCGGAGAGAGAGGGATTCGAACCCTCGGTACAAATAAAACTCGTACAACAGATTAGCAATCCGCCGCTTTAGTCCACTCAGCCATCTCTCCCAATTCAAAATTGGAATTTTTTTC